TATAGTATCATTATATTATAACTATTAAATAAGAACTTATTATACTTATATGGTTGCTTACTTTGAACTTTAAAATAAAAATCTCAACAAAAGATATCTCTATTCTCGTTCAAATATAATGAAGTTTTTTTTCTCAAAACCCCCAAAAGCCCCTTATCGGATTTGAACCGATGACTTACGCCTTACCATGGCGTTACTCTACCACTGAGTTAAAAGGGCCTTTTAATATAGTTATTTCATGGCTGAGTATACATATATTATTATATATATATAATATATGTATATATTACATACATTAAATTACTATATAATAAAACTTACATATACATAAGTAGACTGATAGCCGCTAGCAGCTTGTTTCTAAATGGGATACCATAATGGGGTCTTTGTTTAACTTAAACCTAATAACCCATTTTTTTTTAGTAGACCAATCACGTCTTGAACAGACCCTTTAATTTCATTTCGAGTTACTATTAAAATTTTAATAAATTGAATCTATATCTTATATAGAATTATAATAAATATAATCTAATTAATTAAATTCTTTTGTATTATATTTTATATATAATCATGTATGTAATATAAGAAGGAAAGATCCTTTGAATCTAATTATTATATTGACAATTTCAAAAAACTGATGATACTATGATCATAGTATGATGGCAGTTGGCACTTACGCCCCCATCGTCTAGTGGTTCAGGACATCTCTCTTTCAAGGAGGCAGCGGGGATTCGACTTCCCCTGGGGGTAGGGTACTACAAAAGGAAATTGATCATGGATTATCAATAAACCTAAAATTGAATTGATTCTTCCTGGGTCGATGCCCGAGGGGTTAATGGGGACGGACTGTAAATTCGTTGGCAATATGTCTACGCTGGTTCAAATCCAGCTCGGCCCAAAAATTCTCTCATCCATTATGAGATGAAAATATTTTTCCTCCCGAACCTGAAACGTCCGATATGCGGAATAAAAGAGTCAAATTCTCTGCTATATTATAATTTTACATTTATTTGTTCTAGGAAATGGAAAGTTTGATCATGATAATAATCTAGTTTAAAGAAAATTTAGTAGAAATTCGTCTTGTTTGTTTTTATCACTCAAGTACATATTCATGCAGAAATCTATATATCACTTATAACTACTTTTTCTGTTACAACAGCAAAATTTTAATTTGAGTTTGACTTAAAACATAAACAAAAAAAGGATAGTGTATACCTTAGTTCTTCTGGGATTGTAGTTCAATTGGTTAGAGCACCGCCCTGTCAAGGCGGAAGCTGCGGGTTCGAGCCCCGTCAGTCCCGACGGATTCAATAACCAATAAAATCAAACAAGGATCCTATCCTTTTTAGATCCTTTGTAATTTCGTTAAAAGTTAAAGTCAATGATTAAAAATTAAAGGAAAAAACATGAAAAACAAAGGGGATTTTAGACCTTAATCTCTTAGTTTTATTGTACATTTTTCGTTTGAAATTGTAAAAGAAAAGTGGTCAAATGAGACTTCATTAGATGATTGTACAAGGAAGACTTTTGGTTATATTAAAAAAATTAGATCACGAATTCTATAATTCGATATATATATATATTTTTTATTCAGTATGGATAAAGGATCGCCCTATGTTATACTATTCAATTTGCGACGGCGAATTGAGATGATAGTTCAGATATTGTTATTCATGATATTAATATGATTCAATATCATCAAAATGTAATTCATCCCATTGAATTTACAGGTTAATTTTTTATTATCTCTATGGGATTAAATCCCGAGTTATTGCGACATAAAAAACGATGAAATTATGGAAGTAAATATTCTTGCATTTATTGCTACTGCGCTTTTCATTCTAGTTCCTACTGCTTTTTTACTTATTATCTATGTAAAAACGGTCAGCCAAAATGATTAGTTTGAATGAAACTTGACTTCTTAGGTCTTTATCAATGAGTGAAAAATGGAAAATAAGGAGGAATCTTTTTTTTTTTTATTAAATGAAATGAGCAGACTAGAATCGGTCGTATTCGATGAGATTTGATAGTAATATGGTAGAAAGAAATATTTCTTTCTACCATACTTACCTTTAGATTAGTGTTTTTTTTTCGTTGTGTATCAAGTTGTACTATAACTATAATAAAGATACAGACTTAATTTAATATTGACTAAATTATATATATATTAATAAAAAAAAGTTTAATACTTAAACCGGGATATGAAATGAGTTGATAAAGCACAAATAAATTTTCGAAAAAAAAAAAAATAAAAAAGCGTATAAGTGCCCAATATGCAACTCGTCCGTGTCAAGATCTTATTATGTGTATAGCTCTCCACTATGCCCATGTTCTTTCTTCGTATCTAGTTAATATTAGAGTAAAAAGAGAATGGCTTTAATCTTTAAAAACACTTTACGGAGTGATTTATAAACCAATTGATAAGGTTTGATTCCTCAACTAAAAACTCAATTAGTTCAAATTAGTTAAGTTAAGTAGTATTTCTAAAGTCCACTTCTTCCCCATACTACAAGCGAAAGAGAAAATGTAAAGACTACCATTAAAGCAGCCCAAGCGAGACTTACAATATCCATGTGACTTATGTACCCTATTTCTATAAATATGAAGGAATTATTCCATTCTTGTTTACTAATAATAGTGAAATCTAGGCTCTAGAGTCAAAAAATTTTCGAACTATTTTTGAATTTAATGAACCCATCAAAAAAATTCACATACATATAACATAAAAAAATTGCTATATGATTTTTAATCGTCTATTCCATTCTTGACCTGCGGTTACTGAAAGGTAAAAAAAAAATTTCTTCAATCCAATATTAATATTAATGAATACCTGAGTACTCAGCGATTCTTTATGAGTTTGTATACAAACTATATTCCACTTTTCAGCAATTACTAACTACTAATTAGTTAGTATATTACCTTCCGCCGACTTAGAGGCCCGAATCCAATAGGAGTGTAAGGGCTCTCAAGACTTCGCGATCCCCTTACACTCCTATTGCTTACTACAAAATTGACTTGATTTTTAGATACAAAGATTTACAGAGCTTTTTACCAAATGCTTAGAGTCAAGTACGTATCAAGAAACCCTTGCCTCTCCCTCCTTCGGCTGGAGAATAATTAGGTGCATTATATGTTATATATAGGTTATAGCAGTGAATAAGAATTTAGGCGACACCCGGATTTGAACTGGGGAAAAAAGGATTTGCAGTCCTCCGCCTTACCACTCGGCCATGTCGCCAAAACAATAAAAAAAAATAGATGAAATATTACCTGGGTGGCTTTTTTATTGGACTTTTCTTTTGTATTTTGAATGCCATTTCGTTAATTTACCTTCTATTAAACTACTAAAGTCACAAAATACAAAATTCATGAGAATTGGACCCATTAACTATTTGTTAATTCAGGAACGGTTCTTAGATTTGTACTTCAAGTTATATTTCCCTAATGGCATAATAAAATCCAACCGTTAACGAATCGTTATTATTGTTATTGTTATTGTGTTTTTCAAAAAAAAAAAAAATTTTATTTTTTTATCACTTTGAATTATAACAAAAATTATGCCTATATGTAAACCCCGGAACCAAAGCAGAAATTACACAGACAGTTGCGTATCTTAATATAGATATCCGCACGTGTTGAAATTGATTAGGTAATAAAAAGAACCCGCTTTGCTTTACAATACAATCGTATATTAGGAATTCTACGAAATATTTTTATTTTCTCCGCAAATCTTTTTTTTTAGTGTTTTTTCAAACCCTTTCCTTTTGTACCTGTTCAATTTAAGTATGCGGAGAAATTTTTCTGTACCCCATGTTCATACGTATTTCATACATTTCATAAATATATGATTATGATATGGAATTTTTATGTAAAATTTTATGTGATTTAGTAAACCGAATATAAATTCCATCAGAACTAGATCGATCGATATAATTGAATAAGGAATGATCAAAAAAAACAATGGGATTTTTCAATAAATGGGGAATTGAGCTCAAATGCTACAAGAGAGAAATGAAATAATGTCTACAATACCCGGGTTTAATCAAATACAATTTGAAGGATTTTGTAGGTTCATTGATCAGGGCTTATCGGAAGAACTTTATAAGTTTCCAAAAATAAAAGATACAGATCAAGAAATTGAATTTCAACTATTTGTGGAAACATATCAATTGGCAGAACCCTTGATAAAAGAAAAGGATGCTGTGTATGAATCACTTACATATTCTTCTGAATTATATGTATCCGCAGGATTAATTTGGAAAACCGACAGGGAGATGCAAGAACAAACAATTTTGATTGGAAACATTCCTTTAATGAATTCCCTGGGAACTTTTATAGTAAATGGAATATACAGAATTGTGATCAATCAAATATTGCAAAGCCCCGGTATTTATTACCGGTCGGAATTGGACCATAACGGTATTTCGGTTTATAACGGCACCATAATATCAGATTGGGGAGGAAGATTAGAATTAGAGATTGATAGAAAAGCAAGGATATGGGCTCGTGTGAGTAGGAAACAGAAAATATCTATTCTAGTTCTATTATCAGCTATGGGTTTGAATCTAAAAGAGATTCTGGATAATGTTTGCTACCCGGAAATTTTATTGTCTTTCTTGAATGATAAAGAAAAAAAAAAAATTGGGTCAAAAGAAAATGCCATTTTGGAGTTTTATCAACAATTTGCTTGTGTAGGGGGGGACCCAGTATTTTCGGAATCCTTATGTAAAGAATTACAAAAAAAATTCTTTCAACAAAAATGTGAATTAGGAAGGATTGGTCGACGAAATATGAACCGTCGATTGAACCTTGATATAAACCCAAACAATACGTTTTTGGTACCGCGCGATATATTGGCAGCTACGGATCATTTGATTGGCATGAAATTTGGAATGGGTACACTTGATGATATGAATCATTTGAAAAATAAACGCATTCGTTCTGTAGCGGATCTCTTACAAGATCAATTCGGGTTGGCTCTGATTCGTTTAGAAAATGTGGTTCGAGGAACTATATGTGGAGCAATTCGGCATAAATTAATACCGACTCCTCAGAATTTGGTAACTTCAACTCCATTAACAACGACTTATGAATCTTTTTTTGGATTACACCCATTATCTCAAGTTTTGGATCGAACTAATCCATTGACACAAATAGTTCATGGGCGAAAATTGAGTTATTTGGGCCCCGGCGGATTGACAGGGCGAACTGCTAGTTTTCGGATACGAGATATCCATTCTAGTCACTACGGGCGTATTTGCCCAATTGATACGTCTGAAGGGATTAATGTTGGACTTATCGGATCCTTAGCAATTCATGCAAGAATTGGTACTTGGGGGTCTCTAGAAAGCCCTTTTTATGACATTTATGAGAGATCGAAAAGGGTACCGATACTTTATTTATCACCAAGTAGGGATGAATACTATATGGTAGCTGCTGGTAATTCTTTGGCCCTGAATCAAGGTATTCAGGAAGAACAGATTGTTCCGGCTCGATACCGTCAAGAATTCCTGACTATTGCGTGGGAACAGGTTCATCTTCGAAGTATTTTTCCCTTCCAATATTTTTCTATTGGAGCTTCGCTCATTCCTTTTATCGAGCATAATGATGCAAATCGAGCTTTAATGAGTTCTAATATGCAACGTCAAGCAGTTCCGCTTTCTCAGTCCGAGAAATGCATTGTTGGAACCGGGTTGGAACGTCAAGCGGCCCTAGATTCTGGGGTTCTCGCTATAGCCGAACATGAGGGAAAGATCCTTTATACCGATACTGATAAGATCATTTTAGCAGGTAATGGGGATACTCAAAGCATTCCATTAGTTATGTATCAACGTTCTAACAAAAATACTTGTATACACCAAAAACCCCGGATTCCACGGGGTAAATGCGTTAAAAAGGGACAAATTTTAGCAGAGGGTACCGCTACAGTTGGGGGCGAACTTGCTTTGGGAAAAAACGTATTAGTGGCGTATATGCCGTGGGAAGGTTACAATTTTGAAGATGCGGTACTCATTAGCGAGCGTCTTGTATATGAAGATATTTATACTTCTTTTAACATACGGAAATATGAAATTCAGACTTATGTAACAAGTCAAGGTCCCGAAAGGGTCACTCGCGAAATACCGCATTTAGAAGTCCATTTACTCCGCAATTTAGACAAAAATGGAATTGTGCGGTTGGGGTCATGGGTAGAAACTGGTGATATTTTGGTAGGTAAATTAACACCCCAGATAGCAAAAGAATCCTCGTATGCCCCCGAGGATCGATTATTACGAGCCATACTTGGCATTCAAGTATCCACATCAAAGGAAACTTGTCTAAAACTCCCTATAGGCGGTAGGGGCCGAGTTATTGATGTGAGATGGATCCAGAAAAAGGGGGGCTCCAGTTATAATCCAGAAATGATTCATGTATATATTTCACAGAAACGTGAAATAAAAGTTGGCGATAAAGTAGCCGGAAGACATGGAAATAAAGGTATCGTTTCCAAAATCTTGCCTAGGCAAGATATGCCCTATTTGCAAAACGGAAGACCCGTTGATATGGTTTTTAACCCATTAGGAGTACCTTCACGAATGAATGTGGGTCAGCTATTTGAATGTTCGCTCGGTTTAGCGGGGAGTCTGCTAGATAGACATTATCGAATAGCACCTTTTGATGAGAGATATGAACAAGAGGCTTCGAGAAAACTTGTGTTTTCTGAATTATATGAAGCCAGTAAACAAACAGCGAATCCGTGGGTATTTGAACCCGAGTATCCGGGCAAGAGTCGGATATTTGATGGAAGAACAGGGGATCCCTTTGAACAACCTGTTATAATAGGAAATCCTTATATATTGAAATTAATTCATCAAGTTGATGATAAAATACACGGGCGTTCTAGTGGACATTATGCACTTGTTACACAACAACCCCTTCGAGGAAGAGCTAAGCAAGGAGGACAGCGAGTCGGAGAAATGGAAGTTTGGGCTCTCGAAGGATTTGGCGTTGCTCATATTTTACAAGAGATGCTTACTTCTAAATCGGATCATATTAAAGCTCGCCAGGAAGTACTTGGTACTACGATCATTGGAGGAACAATACCTAACCCCGAAAATGCTCCCGAATCTTTTCGACTGCTTGTTCGAGAACTACGATCTTTGGCTCTGGAACTGAATCATTTCCTTTTATCTGAGAAGAACTTCCAGATTAATAGGATGGAAGCTTAATCGGAATAAATTAGAATTTTTCTTCTATGATCGATCAGTATAAACATCAACAACTCCGAATTGGATTAGTTTCTCCTAAACAAATAAGTGCTTGGGCTACAAAAATCCTACCTAATGGAGAGATAGTTGGCGAGGTGACAAAACCTTATACTTTTCATTACAAAACCAATAAACCAGAAAAAGATGGATTATTTTGTGAAAGAATTTTTGGGCCCGTAAAAAGTGGAATTTGTGCTTGTGGAAATTATCGAGTAATCGGAAATGAAAAAGAAGACCCAAAATTTTGTGAACA